ATAGTACTTGTATGCTTCTAGCCGGAATCTTATTAAAAATGGGAGCGTATGGATTAGTTCGAATCAATATGGAATTATTTCCTCATGCTCATTCTCTATTTTCTCCTTGGTTAATAATAGTGGGCGCAGTACAAATAATCTATGCAGCTTCAACATCTCTTGGTCAACGAAATTTAAAAAAAAGAATAGCCTATTCCTCTGTATCTCATATGGGTTTTATAATTATAGGAATTGGTTCTATCACAGATATGGGACTCAACGGAGCCCTTTTACAAATAATCTCTCATGGATTTATCGGTGCTGCGCTTTTTTTCTTGGCTGGAACAACTTATGATAGAATACGTCTTCTTTATCTTGACGAAATGGGTGGAATAGCTATCCCAATGCCAAAAATGTTCACGATATTCAGTAGCTTTTCGATGGCCTCCCTCGCATTACCAGGTATGAGTGGTTTTGTTGCCGAATTAATAGTCTTTTTTGGACTAATTACTAGTCCAAAATTTCTTTTAATGACAAAAATCCTAATTACTTTTGTAATGGCAATTGGAATTATATTAACCCCTATTTATTTATTATCTATGTTACGCCAGATGTTCTATGGATACAAGATATTTAATGGCCCAAACTTTTATTTTTTTGATTCTGGGCCGCGAGAGTTATTTCTTTCGATCTCCTTTTTTTTACCCGTACTAGGTATTGGTATGTACCCCGATTTCGTTCTTTCACTATCAGTTGAAAAGGTTGAAGTTATCCTATCTAATTCTTTTTTTAGATAGTTTTTTTATAAATAAAAAATGAAAAAAATCTTATCATTTATAAAAAGGTTCGTTGTACAATGACAAAAAGAACGCTTTTTCTTCTCTTGTGTTAAGTAAAAAAACTTTGTGTGAACTAGGGAGAGACCCGTTACTTTGATTCGCGAGGCTCTCCCTAGTTCACACAAAGTTTGATATGTGTTATATGCTTTTCTATTCCTATTGGTAAGTGGTAAGAACTCCTTTTTGAATTTAATTAGATGTTAATGTAAATGAACCATAACTATGTAATCCTATTCCTAATAGATTTACTCCAAAATAGCATATCCAAATTATAAGAAATCCAATAAACGCTACAATTGCTGAATTTGTACCCTTCAATTTTAGATTTGTTTGAGTATGTAAATAAATTGCAAATATGATCCAAGTAATAAAAGCCCAAGTTTCTTTTGGGTCCCAACTCCAATAGGACCCCCATGCTTCATTAGCCCATACTGCTCCAGAAAGAATTCCTATCGTTAAAAAGAGAAATCCTAGACTAATAACCCGATAACTCCAATAATCCAATTGTTGAATCAATTGCGACTTATAATAATTCCTTGGAGAAAAAAAAGAAGTTTTTTTTAAAATATTTTTTTCTTCATTCATGTATTCGACTTTATCAAGGAAAAATGACTTATTTAAATTTAATAAATGATTACTCGTATAAAAAAATTTTCTATTTTTTCGAACTGTAATGACTAGAAGTGATACTGATAATAATGATCCACATAAAAGGGCCACATATCCCAATATCATCATACTTACGTGCATTATTAACCACTCGGATTGAAGAGCAGGTACTAATATAGTGGATTCGTGTATTTCAGTTAAAAGGCCTGAGGTAGCAAAGCCCTGGGAAAAAATAACACTTGGACCTATTATTGTGCTTAGAATATTTTGATTTTTTTTGAAATACGGAACTATATAAATAAAGGAAAAACTCCATGAAAGAAAGATTAACGATTCATTTAAATCACTTAGTGGAAAATGTTTCGAATAAATCCAACGAGAAATTAATAATCCTGTTATACACAAAAAAGTCGTTATCATGCCCTTTTCGGATGAATCATATAGTTTTACGATTTCATCGACAAAAAAGGTTATCAAATGAATTGTAATTAGAATTGAAACAGTCGAAAAAGAAATATGAGTTAATATATGCTCTAAAGTTGAAAATATCATAAAAAGAGTTCCTTAATTATAAAATCGAAATCGGCAATTGAATTCATTATTCATTATAGGATCTATTTTCTTTTTTTAGGAAATGACATGCCGCCACTCGGACTCGAACCGAGATGCTCTAGCACTGCTTCCTAAGAGCAGCGTGTCTACCAATTTCACCATAGCGGCTTGTCTTGACCTCATAATAGCCTATAAATAAGCAATCGTCTAGATTTAAGAATTCAATTGGGTGCAATATTTTCAGGAAAGATTCAAATCAATGAATAAAATCTGTTCAAATATGTCCTTGAACGTTCATTATTTTAGTTTAGGGTTTTAGTTTTATTGTGTATTTGAGAATCTTCTTTACTTGAATTCTTGTAAAACCAAAAAGTCTTACTATCAATTAAGGGATAGAACCTTTCCTCTAAAAAACATTTTTAAAATTAAATGTTTTTGATTTATTTAATTTTAAAAAGTACAACCAAAAAATAAGTTTTATCAATGAACAAAAAACCTATTTTAGATTATTCAAAATTCACACATATTTATCCATAAAATTTACACTAAGTGTTTTTGCGTGAATTGATGGCCAGAGATATATGGGCTCTATTCTATATAATAATTTACAGAAAATCCAAAAGAAAAGTAAGAAAGTTGTGCAAAAAAAAATATTTTATAGTACAAATAAGTTGCTGGGGGAAATAAGACTCCTATTCTGGAAAGAAAATATATTAAAAAGAAAGTGAGTATCTTGTGTTTTTTTGTTAAAAAAAAAGACTTTGTTTAAATTCGGTTTAAAGTAAAAGTAAAACAGAAGAATTCCATTTCCTATGAATTAATTCAACAGGAAATGGAATTTGAGAATTGTCTTTTTGAAACGGAAGAATTTAATTTTTAAGTCAGGTCAATTTAGATTTTTATAAGGTGTTCTGTTTTATTTCTTAATAACTTATTTTTTTATTTTATTTGTTTGTCGCACAAAAAAACTTTTTGAAATCCCGGTAGAAAGAGATTTCCCTAAAGAAAACGCTTTTAACGCTGACCAATAGCCTTTCCTTTTCCAAAAATTTTTACGAATACGCTTTTTTGATGCAGAAGTACGTTTTTTTGGAACTGCCATTTAAATAAAAATTAAGAGATTACTCATTGGTATAGCTGGATGTGAAAGACATCTATTGTTTAAAAAAATCTGCGCTTTTCTAGATAATTTTTTTTCTAAAATTCTAAAAGAATGGAATATGAACGATATGGTAAAATCGCATAAAATTTTTCTAAAAAATAAAAAACAAGAAGAATATTTTTAGTAACTTGTCAAAATTTGACTTGCATTTTCAAATTCGAAGGAGACTCATAATTAATCTTTGTCTTTTATATGATTTGACCAATTGTAACTTCTTGATTTGAATATTTGAAATATTTAGAAGAAATTCAGAAAGAGAAAGAATAAGTAAAAAGAAAGAAAAATGAAAAATTTTTCTTTTTTATATTTAAGTTAAGTTAAGCTTAGTGCATATTTTCATTTTTTTATTGACTCCTTTCAAAAGAAGTAAGGTCCGATAAATCGGAAAAATTTAATTACGAATTTCAAATTTTTTATGCAACAGACATATCAATATGGGTGGATTTTACCTTTTGTTCCACTTCCAATTCCTATGTTAATAGGAGTGGGACTTCTTCTTTTTCCGACAGCAACGAAAAATCTTCGTCGTATGTGGGCTTTTCCAAGTATCTTATTGTTAAGTATAGTCATGATTTTTTCAATTAATCTGTCTATTCAGCAAATAAATAGCAGTTCTATCCACCAATATGTATGGTCTTGGACACTCGATAATGATTTTTCTTTAGAATTTGGCTGCTTGATCGATCCACTTACTTCTATTATGTCAATGTTAATCACTACTGTTGGAATCATGGTTCTTATTTATAGTGATAATTATATGGCTCACGATCAAGGATACTTGAGATTTTTTGCTTATATGAGTTTTTTCAGTACTTCCATGTTGGGATTAGTTACTAGTTCAAATTTGATACAAATTTATTTTTTTTGGGAATTAGTTGGAATGTGTTCCTATCTATTAATAGGGTTTTGGTTTACGCGACCTCCTGCAGCAAATGCTTGTCAAAAAGCATTTGTAACTAATCGTGTAGGGGATTTTGGTTTATTATTAGGAATTTTAGGGTTTTATTGTATAACAGGTAGTTTTGAATTTCAGGATTTATTCGAAATACTCAATAACTTGATTTATAATAATGAAGTCAACTTTTCCTTTGTTATTTTGTGTGCTGCTTTATTATTTACCGGTGCAGTTGCTAAATCTGCACAATTTCCCCTTCATGTGTGGTTACCCGATGCTATGGAGGGACCCACTCCTATTTCGGCTCTTATACACGCTGCTACTATGGTAGCAGCGGGGATCTTTCTTGTAGCTCGCCTTCTCCCTCTTTTCATGGTTATACCCTATATAATGAATTTAATCTCGTTGATAGGCATAATCACATTATTATTAGGAGCTACTTTAGCTCTTGCTCAAAAAGACATTAAAAGGGGTTTAGCCTATTCGACAATGTCTCAATTGGGTTATATGATGTTAGCTCTAGGAATGGGGTCTTATCGAAGTGCTTTATTTCATTTGATTACTCATGCTTATTCCAAAGCATTATTATTTTTAGGGTCTGGGTCCATTATTCATTCAATGGAAACTGTTGTTGGCTATTCTCCGGATAAAAGTCAGAATATGGTTTTTATGGGTGGTTTAACAAAATATGTACCGATTACTAAAACCTCTTTTTTATTAGGTACACTTTCTCTTTGTGGTATTCCGCCTCTTGCTTGTTTTTGGTCAAAAGATGAAATTCTTAATGATAGTTGGTTGTATTCGCCAATTTTCGCAATAATAGCTTGGGCTACCGCAGGATTAACCGCATTTTATATGTTTCGCATCTATTTACTTACGTTTGAAGGTCATTTAAATGTTCATTTTCAAAATTATAGTGGCAATCAAAATACTTCTTTCTATTCCATATCTCTATGGGGTAAGG